TCAAATCAACTTGTTGGTCTCATGGTATATCTCAGTATAGAAGATGATACTAGGGATCTTTATTTATTTATAAACTCCCCCGGCGGGTGGGTAATACCAGGAATAGCTATTTATGATACTATGCAATTTGTTTCGCCCGATGTACATACAATATGCATGGGATTAGCCGCTTCAATGGGATCTTTCATTCTGGTCGGAGGAGAAATTACCAAACGTCTAGCATTCCCTCACGCTTGGCGCCAATGAGTTTTTATTTGAAAAAAAAAAGAAGAAGACTATGCCTTCGCCATATCAAATGTAAATAATAGGTAATAATAGCATGGCACTTAGAGTTCGATATGAACAAACTAGTATTGTTTTTCCTAACATGAGATTTTGTATCGAGATAGTAGTATGAAACGAAGGTTATTTCCGATTTGATCTTACGGGTCGGGAGTACGTTTCAGCGTCACAAACCATTTTTCTTCCACACCAGAAGAGAAGTCTCTTTCTTATATTTATGTTACGAAAGAAAGAGTACAAAAATGAGATCATTTTTCCTTATTTGATCGTATTAAAAAGAAACTTTGGGATTGCTAAATCACAGACGAGATAAATATAGAAAGCAACAGAACCATCATAGTATTTTTTGACTCTTATAATAGGAAAAGAAGGGTGGTAAATGGATCATTCAACGATCTGGATCGGATGGATTCCATTTTTTTCTTCGATAGAATAGAAGAGAGGAAAAAGGAAATTCCATTGCAGAGCCGTATGCAATGCACAAAGGATGCCTGTACGGCTGTTCAAGTCTATTTATTTTTTTTCTTCTTGTTTTTTTTATCCCTTACTTTAGCCCAATCCTGCGAAATAGAAGAACCGTTCATGCATGATGCTATATCAATATTATCAGGGTTATGATTCACCAACCTGCTAGTTCTTTTTATGAGGCGCAAGCAGGGGAATTTATCCTGGAAGCAGAAGAACTACTGAAACTTCGCGAAACCCTCACAAAGGTTTATGTACAAAGAACGGGCAACCCTTTATGGGTTATATCCGAAGACATGGAAAGGGATGTTTTTATGTCAGCAACAGAAGCCCAAGCTCATGGCATTGTTGATCTTGTAGCAGTCGAAAATGAAAATACTGGAGATTTCGTGTAAATACACGATTCTTTTTCATTTTCAAGGCATAATTCGAATTTTCCGCGATTTGATATTGAATGGAAATAATTCATAATCATCAATCATCAGGTTAAGATCGATCTAAACCAACCTATTTTATTATATATGTATGATATGCCGACAATTAAACAACTTATTAGAAACACAAGACAGCCAATAAGAAATATCACGAAATCGCCCGCACTTCGAGGATGTCCTCAGCGTCGGGGAACATGTACTAGGGTGTATGTGCGACTCGTTTAGATCATGAGTTGGAACAAACGAAACAATTTTTCCATTACCAATCACAAGTACCAATGAATAGGATAGATAGAGTGGAAAAAAGCCATTTTGACTATTTAAAAATGAGAATCTATCATATACCTATATTTTTGTGTATGAAATTTATGGTTTCCGTTGGTGCAAATCCAATCACCTCAATTTGAGATGAGAAGCAATTCCCCATTGGTAGCAACTAGTTATTCCATTAAGCGGAGGAAATAGTACTATAAGAAGCAAAAAGGTTATGTTTCTATTCTTGAAAGAACGGACTAACAGGGTCAGCTACCTAGCCAACTTTCATAATTAAATGCCGTCACTGTATGGATAGCCTTTTTTTGTGAAAAGAGCTATTACTGTATAATTATAATTGATTGGTAGAGCCAAAGAGAGTGAACTATACAAGTTCACAATAACATTTGATTAAATGAAAGAAGAGGCTCCGGTGTATAGAGAGGACCTCACCGTTTATGAAGTAACCATAGAAACGATGGAACCCACTATTTTTTTTCTGTTATTTATTTAATATTGTTATGTTATAAAATTTCTTATTTCCAGGTAAAATACCTGGAAGGAATAAAAAATCGTGGTTGGGAAGGTCAGAGTAGCAAAAGCCATTGGAATTTTTTTTTTATATATCGGAATAATCCGTTTTGTTATTAATCAACCGGGGGATAAAAGGATGACTGAAAGAAGAGAAATCAATTAGTTATTCATTCATTAAAGTTTAATTTGATTCAATGACCAGAGTTAGACGAGGATATATAGCTCGGAGACGTCGAACAAAAATTCGTTTATTTGCATCAACCTTTATAGGGGCTCATTCAAGACTTACTCGAACCATTACTCAACAGAAAATGAGAGCTTTGGTTTCCTCTCATCGAGATAGGGGCAGGCAAAAGAGGGACTTTCGTCGTTTGTGGATCACTCGGATAAATGCAGCTGCTCGCGAGAACGGGGTATTCTATAGTTATAGTAGATTAATACACAATCTGTACACGAAGCAATTGCTTCTTAATCGTAAAATACTTGCGCAAATAGCTATATCAAATAAGAATTGTCTTTACATGATTTCCAATAAGATTATCAAATAAAAGAAATTTTAAAGTCATATATAGGATATAGGAATGATTGAAACAGAATTGAATTCCCCGGAGAATGGACTCCGGGAAGATAGAATAAAAATAAATTAAGTAAAAATTAAGTTAAGTAAAAATTAAGTTAAGTAGTAGGAATGAATGAACATCTTTCAAAAAAAAAAAAAGATTTATTCTTTCCTATTTGTTGTTTCTTATAACACAACAATCAAATCTGGATTTGAGGCTTTTTCGAACAAAACATCAATCTGAGCTTGAATTCCGATTGGAGTTTTGAATCAATGGAAGAGTATATCTATTTATTTCTGGTTCTAGGACCGGTAGTTCTAGGGATCGACTCGGCTCTCTCAAACTGTTTTTCATTATTAAGAAAAGGTAACAAAGATAAAATACGGGCTTGTTTTATAGCAATAGTAATTAATCGTTGTTGTTTCAAGGTCAATCTATTCACCCGTCTAGATAATATTTTTCCTTGTTCACTAATAAATCGACTAATTAAACTCATGTTTCTATAATCAATTCGATCCCCCGATTCAATTGGGGGAAAACGCCTACGAAAAGATCGCTTGGATTTACGAAAGGGTTGCTTGGATTTATCCATGGTTTATTCCTTATCTCTAAAATTCTATTTCTTTATTCATTTCAGATCCAACCAAAATAGGTTTTATTTGTATTTGTATATTATATATATATGTATATATGTTAAGGTTAAGTTCTTCTTTTTCCTGCTCCTTTGAAAGATCAAATACACGTTCCGTTCGATCTATTTCTTTATTTCCCCATGAATCGTATGCTTGTGACAATAGCGACAAAATTTTCTCAAATCTAATCGACTGGGTGTATTGTGTCGATTCTTTTGAGTAATATATCTAGAAATGCCTGGCGCTTTCTTATTGACACCATTTTGGACACAACTGGTACATTCCAAAATAACTCTAACTCGCACATCTTTACCCTTAGCCATGAACCCCCTTTGATTTTTTGTTTGATCGACTTAACTCTTCTATTTTCGACCCGAACCTAAGAAGACGAAAAGAACAAAAAAGAAAAAAATCAATATTAATAGAAGTTACTAACTAGAAATTCCATTTCTAAAGATTTCGTTGTAATTCTAATTAATATTAATAGAATATTATATATAGTATAGTAATAATGTAAGTAATACAATTTTTTTCTAACTATGAATTATTCCTACCTTAATCCCAGTATTTCATTTAAGTATTTTTTTCTATGCTATGATTTTGTGGAGCTTTTTTTTTACCTTAGACTGGACCTCCTTTCCATTTCTGTTCTCCAAAATGGGATCTTTAGATCCACTGGATTTTTGCTGAGGTTCCATATACTTTTTCTTTCTCTTTCCTTCCTATCCTAAAGAACCGAAAAAAGGGAGGGCGAAGTTTTAGTCACGTCACGTAGAATTGTATCTCAAAATTTCTTTATCTTTATTTTTTCGCATATTAATAACTAGTAACTAGAATTAAAAAAAAGGGAATGACAAAGCATCTGGGAATAAACGATTAATTTCTATCAATAGACCCGCTAAAGACCCAAACCATAGAGTAGTTAGCACAGGTGCTGTGGAAAGATATGTTTTTATATCTCGCATTGAAAATCCTCCTTCTTTATTGTAATACATATATGGTCAGATGCTGTAGTTCAAGATCATTTGTATGTACGGAATTTGTAACAAAACAAAAAGAAATATGTACAATGAACAGTAGATGAGATTTTCCTATCCCTGTCCCTAAAAAAGAAAAAGGCTCTTCTTCTTCCTAAGCATTACCAATAAATATTCATTCTTTTTTTATACGTTAGGTTTCAGATGTATATAATTCTTTTATTATATGAAACCAAAAAGAATAAATGACAAGAAAATTTTATATGGATAGAGGAGAAAAGAATGATGTGGAAAACAAGACATGGATTTTGTACAATGACACTGTACAACAATTTTCATTTTAAAAAGGGATGTAGCGCAGCTTGGTAGCGCGTTTGTTTTGGGTACAAAATGTCACGGGTTCAAATCCTGTCATCCCTACCTATTACTTCTCCTATGGGCGGTAACGAGGGATTAATTGAGTGAGATTGATTAAAAAAAAATTGGAAATAATCTTTTATTTTTGCATACCAATGTATGCAAGACGCATTGGGGGTACAAAAACAAGAAAATCCTTTTCTTTACTATCGTATCTTCTGTCATAAGAAAGCGCTCTTAGTTCAGTTCGGTAGAACGCGGGTCTCCAAAACCCGATGTCGTAGGTTCAAATCCTACAGAGCGTGATTCCGTTTAGGTTATTTTGAATCACAAAAAAAAACTTAACAAAACACAGTCGAATTGCAACTTGAGTTTGACCTCCCACAAGGAGGAGGTCAATCAAAAAAACTATTAGTCAATCAAAGGTCCAACTGATCACCGCGTCTGTATTGTAAATATGCAGTTACAAATAATCCTGCTAAAGTAATAGGAATTAGACCTAAGACG